TACTGAAAGGAAAAGAGTAGACAAGGAATGAAAACCTCCCTCCCCGTTCTATGATGATACCTAAATCGGAGAAAAATCCGGATCAAACTCTTATTTATCTTAACCTTAGGTTAATTTACTTCGACGAAAGGGATCAAAATTGTCCGAACCCTTGTGATTTTTTATTTTCTTTTCGTTAGGTTTAGGTCTGGCGCGAATAATATTCTACGACTAGCAATTCATTTATTTTCAAACCGACCCATTTACTATCTATTATTTGATTGACTAATCCTTTATATTGGAATGGTTGAAGAGTCAAATGTTTTGGCATTTCGTCCTGAGAGGATGAATCGAAAGAATTTTGAATCAGAGCTCTAGAGTTTTGTTCATCCCTCGCCGTAATAATATCTCGGGGTTTGCAGCGATAACTTGGTATATCTACTATACGACCATTGACTAAAATATGTCTATGGTTAACCAATTGACGGGCTCCAGGAATAGTCGGAGCCATACCCAATCGAAAAAGGATGTTATCCAAGCGCATTTCAAGTAATTGGAGTAAAACCTGACCTGTTGACCCCTTGGCTTTGCCGGCGATACGAACGTATTTAAGTAATTGTCGTTCTGTAAGACCATAATGAAAACGCAACTTTTGTTTTTCTTCTAGACGAATACGATATTGAGATTTTTTACCGGAACGTGATTGGTTTCTAAGATCACTTCCGGCTCTAGGCCTTTTATTAGTTAGTCCCGGTAAAGCTCCCAGGCGGCGTATTTTTTTGAAACGAGGTCCCCGGTAACGCGACATAAAGACTCCTTATTCTTATTTATATTGAATTCTTATTGATGAAATTTCATTTTACAGAATAAACCTAAACTAAAACTGAACTAAATGATAAATGAAGCGAAGTTTACGGAAGTAGTGTACTTGTACTCTAAAGAATAATTAGATGAATAAATATCCAGACCTTTCTATTCTATATATATTCTATATATATTCTATATAAAGATTCTATATAGATAAAAAATAGATAAAAGGGATTCTTTTCATGGCATAGTTGTAAGTTCCTATAAGATAAAAAAAAAATATATATATATTTTTTTCAATATTATTTGATTTCGGATTTCAAAAGGGCATTCTCAATCATGTAAAAACTCGAAGAAAATAAATAGAGAAAAGCCGGCTATCGGAATCGAACCGATGACCATCGCATTACAAATGCGATGCTCTAACCTCTGAGCTAAGCAGGCTCACATAAGATAAATTATACCTGCATAGGGATTCAATAAACTATTGTTAGCTATTAATTTTAATTAATATACTTATATTTGCATTCTTGGCGATTCATATTAGCTAGTCATAATGAATATGACTATCGAAAAAATAGAATATAGAATTGAAAGGAAATATTCAATACTCATACTTACCATAGACCATAGAATATAACGATTAATCTATCGATATATAATTTTAGTTTTTTTCTCACATCACAATTATATAGTACAATTCTATAGTATAGCATTTAATATTAAAATTGATTCGATCTATTTTTAGATTAAATCATTTTCGTTTTTGCTTTCAAATGATATTTGAAAGTCTTTTTATTACATTTATATATTTTATTTCATATCATCATATATATCTTTTTTATTTCTAAATGGAATGATTTGTTTTAAATAATTATAAATTATTGCGCTTTGATTCGTAAAGATGGAAGCTCAGACGAAAAAAAGAATCGACCGTTCAAGTATTCCAAATTGCATGGGAAAAACGAGCAGAAGAGAGACATATATACGTGGTATATCTCCATATATATTGAATTGCAGATACAGAAATGATAGAATCGTTTCTGATTGGACCAAATGCGGGTGCGGGTTTCCTATAGAAGATGAAAGAAGATAGCCAAGAAATCAAAGAGGAGAAAAACTTTTTCGAGATAGGAATCAGTATTTAATGAATTCAACGGTTCCAGCAGAAATGAAATAAAAAAGAGAACGACATCTGAATAAAAATGAGATCCTAATCTCAAAACAAAAAGGGGATATGGCGAAATTGGTAGACGCTGCGGACTTAATTGGATTGAGCCTTGGTATGGAAACCTACTAAGTGAGAACTTTCAAATTCAGAGAAACCCCGGAATTAATAAAAATGGGCAATCCTGAGCCAAATCCTAAAACAAACAAAGGCCCAGAAGGTGAAAAAAGGATAGGTGCAGAGACTCAATGGAAGCTGTTCTAACAAATGGAATTGACTGTGTTGCATTGGTAGAGTCATCCTTCCATTGAAACTTCCGAAAAGATGAAGGATATGCGTATATACATACGTATACGTACTGAAATACTCTATCAAATGATTAATGACGACCTTAATCTGTATTTTTCTATGAAAAAGGGAAAAATTGTTGTGAATCGATTCCATATTGAAGAAAGAATCGAATATTCATTGATCAAAGCATTCACCACACAGTCTGATAGTTCTTTTGCAGAACTAATTAATCGGACGAGAATAAAGATAGAGTCC